TGCGCGCCTATCCAGAACGTGCAAAGTAAAATAGCGGTAGATCAACTGGGTATAGATCGACACATAGGCTGCTGGCAGAGTGGGGGGCAGAATCACACAGCAAGAAAGCTTCCTGTCAATCCAAAAATGTTCGAAAGAGAATTAGATCTAATCTCGTCAAGTGGGCTTATTCTATTTCTTCAGTTAGATTGAAGATTGAGAAAGCCGGCCAGTAGTGCCTTTAGCGAATGCGTTCACGAGGCCGGTCCCCGGTGGCTAAGAAGCTTGATCACTTTGTTGAATAAAGCAAGTTGACGTGATGATCGAATCTGGGTGAAGTGTCGCTACTTGGCCCAGCGTTATCGAGAAAAGGTTTTGTTTCCTTAGTCTTTCTTGTGCACTTTTTTTAGTCTACTTAGTCTATCTGAGTGGGCTTGGTTGGCAGGGTCAGGGTCTTTCGCATTCTTATCTAAAAAAGAGTAAGAGGGCGGTTCCCTCAATTGTGGCATCGCCTTCATCATCCCTCGGACAGGTTGATGAGCTTTTGGACAATTCGATATGAGCGAACTCCAGAAGCATCAGACCGTCTGTAATGGCTCGTCCCTAGTGCCTTTGAACGAACTGAAAGGCCTCTCTTCAACTCCCTCTGAGGTTTGAACTGCCAACCAACTCTTTCGACTGCGAGTCATCAAAAGAATGAATGACCACTAGAGGGGGAAAGCGATAGAAATTGGTTCCCTACGACGTCTTCTGTCTTCGCGCTTTCTAAAAACCACCCGCCGCCTTCCACGCAAGCTGTAGTACCCCCGGGAATCTTTTCAAACCTTAGTCAGGGCTACTTGAAGATCCTTTCATCTCTTCTTTCTTTGTGTTGAGAGAGAGTCGCCAAAAGGCTCATTCCAGGAGTGAAAGAGAACCTGGCTTGCTTAGCAACCAAAGCTAGCTTACTAAGGAAAAACCTGTTAATGGGAGACCCTTCTTTGCCGGGCCGGGTACTTCTCCTTTATCCCTTGCCTTGCTTTTTTGCTCGGCCACTCTCTGTTCTTAAGTAAGGGTTCCCCTCTCTCAAAAAAAAGAATATGTTAATCGTTACCGATACCAGCTTATAATAAAGTCTCGTTGCTTTTCCTTGCTCCAGAGGAGATTGGTATTGGTAGAGTCGCATTCAACCCCGTCTTTTTGCCCTTTGGCTGGTAATCACATCGGCCATAAGGTGGTCTATCACCTCGGTTGGGGAGAAAAGCTTTTTTGTTGTCGGAAAATCCCTCGTAGCTTTATTAAACTCTTCTCTTAGGCGAGAGCTCACTCAATTCCTTTTGAAACTTTCGCAAAGCTCTCCTTTCCTTAGAGTGAGTTGGTTTTGAATGAAAGCTGGTTTCATCCTGACTTTCATCGGGGACAGGTACGGGGTCTGGGTCGGTCGATACGATGAACGGGAAATCAAAAAATGTTGCTTCATTGAAGTCCCTCATGGAAGAAGAATTGGCTGATGTAGAAGGCTTATTTGTTATCGTATCCACCACATAGTTTACATACTCAGACAGGCTGACTCCAGCGCCTATAGTCAGAAGCCCTTATAGCAAGTGCTAGCTCTATTTATCCTATTGGGATTGGAGCAAGAGTGGAATGGAAGAAAGAAAGCTGTCCTTATCTTCTCCTCCAACCGGTACCTCCTCCCGACATGAAGGAATGCCCGAGAATCCTTCGGGGGCTGGTATGTCCTTTCAGTTCTGGTCTGGGGAACGCCGATCAGAGAAAGCACTCCTATACTGCCTGGTGTTGATTCGGCAATTTGCGTCTAGTGGGGAGCTTTGTCATCTCAAAGAATAAGCGGATCTTCCCTTGCATGCGGATCTTAAAGTCGTGGATCTTTTGATGGCCGGTAGCTGCTTTCTGCTCTCCTTATTAGTGCCAACTCCGCTAGGTATAGGGAGGGAGTCTTCTACAAGTCGCATTACTGGTCGATGACCTTATTTTGGAAGCAGTCGAGATGCGGGGAACCCTTCCTTGCATTCTTTTATTGTATTCGCTTCAATCGCTCCTGAATCGGGGGATCAAAGATCGGAAGACTTTCCTTTGCCCTTACTCTATGTTGAAGGAAATTTCCTGGTCTTCACTCTTCGCTCCTAACTCATTTACGCTTTTGGTATTGACTAAAAATGTCATCCGGCTCCTCATCTATTGAACTCTCGGCTTACGCAATGATCGGATCGGAAGAACTCTTTTCAACCGCCCATGATTGAGACAAACGTAAATGAGAAGAAATTCTTTTTCATAGCATAGCATAATCTGTGAATGGAATGGAATTTGCTTCTTGTTGCATCTCGTCGATACGATAGGTTGATTTACCTTACTAGTCATATGCCCTAAAGGTTTGTTTACTTGGATGCTGGATGGTACTTTTCAACAGATAAGCGAATCGCGCTCAAGTGGTCGTTGACGAAATATCTAATCCTCGTTTTCCCTGTCTGGTGTGGTCTTCCGCTGTCCCTTTCCGCTTCACGCAATAGCACGCTCCGAAGCAAGCGGGCTTCGCCGGTAGTAGCCTCCTGAATTAGTCGAATAGCTTCTTTCCGGCAAAGCTTACCAATCCTACACTCCTTTCTTCTATGTCTGGTGGAGCTATTCCCAGACAGCCTGAGAGCTGAGTGAGGACCTTATTTGACATGCTTTTTTCCTTCCAAAGCGAAATAATCACTCCTGTAGCTTATTGCGCTCGATCTACATCCTACCTAACTCGATGTTGCTTTTCTTCTTACACCTTACACATAGAAGGAGGTTTTTGCTCTCGTATTGCGGGTTTTCCACTTCGTTCAGTTACATTAGGGCTTTATACAACTCTACCTTGGTGATTAAGTTCCGCTTTAGTTGGTGTGAAATGAGCGGATTCTGGGATAGGAGGTCTTGTCGGTATTCCACCTACCCTTCCGGAGTGAAGGATTGTCATCCTATAGCCGAGTGTTTTTCATTTGGTTTAGAGTCGAGTGATGAAGCTCATGATTCTGCCGTTAGTGAGAAGCAAGTAAACTCTATAGCCCTAAACTAAAGGAGCAGGTCAAGTTCGTTCAGCTTGAGGGATAAATTACGTGGCTGACCTGCCAGTCCATCAAATATCGTAGTTTATCCTTAAGAGCAGGAGGTTCCTTGTGTGAAACTTAGATGTTGAAGCACGCACCCTTTATCTTATGCTATGGGTAAGGAATCAAAGGCAACGAGCCAAACCCAGTAGTTTTTAGGAAGCAACCTCTCCCCTCCCCTGTGGGTTCACCCCTTAGTGTAATGCCTTAACGGCCTTTTAAGCGCCTCTCACAACGGACTCGACACCAATCATGATGGGGCGGGATTGGTCATCTTCTAGCTTACTCTGCTACAACTATTGTGACTTCCATGCTACTAAGCTAATAAAATAAGATCGGGAGAAAAAGTTCTTAAAGAATGTTCATTTTATTTGAGTTGTAATCAAGGAGCTATGTATATAGCACTCAGATGAGGCTTAGTGAAAAACTAAACAGAACAGATTCAAGTTAAGTTAGCCCAACCCAACAAGGGTTAATCCAGTCCCACAGGAACTGGCTCGAAAGGAGAATAAGTAGTGTGGTGAAATCTTTTCGATTGACTGACCACCCCTCTAACTAACCGAAGCAACCCCCGGAGCAGATCAGAACGAAAACTCCTTTCCTCTTCAAGCTAAACTCATTTGTCTTTCACTTGTGCGTTTACAACATCCATTGCTTCTGACTATGTCGATGAAATGGGACCGCGAAGACAACCCACCACTAGAGCTTGCTTTGCTCTCGCTCCGCTCGCTCCCACCTGTCTTCTTCCCACTATAGTGAAAGATCTTTCACTTCACCATAGCAGGAACCTCACTGACCTTCTGGGGCAGTTACTCTAATCTAAGCTGGGGTCCCCGCCAGCTTACCCATCTACCGTAAACGATTACTAAGGGACTTGGAATACGAATGAGATCAAAAAGGCCATCATTGGGGCAAACGATGCAATAGCTTCGGTTAGAGCAAAGCCCAAAATGGCATAACCAAATAATTGTTTTGCCAATGATGGATTTCGCGCCACGGAATGAATCGAGGAACTAAGGACGTTTCCAATACCGATAGCAGCTCCCGCTGAAGCAATTGTAGCAGCTCCTGCACCGATTGATTTTGCACCTTCTAACATTTGAATCTCGAATTCTCCTCACGCTTTTTTCATCATCATCAGGATTTTCTCTTCGAGAACACTCGCCTCGTCGATTCTTCCCCTCGTTCTTTTTATCAACGATTACTTTCATTCTTTAAATAATTAAATAAAGTCAATTATTCTTTAAACAATTAAATAAAGTCAAAAAGTACGTTATATATACTAACTACACTATATACGATATTCAGAAAAAAAGGACTATTTGTAACATGCGAATTGAAAGCTAAAAAAGGAAGTTCCCCATGTGGTGATTCTTTAGCTATAATAAGATTAAAGTGTCATTTTGTCGAGGTTCGAATATTCTAGTAAGCTTGATGAAATATCTCTTATTAGAATACTTGAAAAGAGTTGTTGCTTACTTTACTATGGGGGGTGTGGCACTTGAAAAAGAAAATCCCAAGAGTGAGAGGTAATTTCTCTCCTCAATGCCTTTCTTCAGCGTATTCAATCGGCTGGAGGGTAAGTCAATAACAGTGGTTCGACAACAGAGAACAGAACATCTCTGAAAAAAGATAAATACCACAAGACAGAAATAAAATCTTAATTTAGCTAATGATAAAAGTGAAAAGCAAAAAATGCCATGTCAAGACAACCCTCTGCCAAGTGGCTCGAAATCTATTACAAAGATCTCGACAATAAACCTCGACAATAAAGGAAGAGATTATTCAATTTTGGAAGATTATGCACAACTACTTCTATGAAAAGTATGGTAAAGAAGATGAAAAACAGAATGATAGTGAAAAGCAAAAAATGCAAGAAGCCGTCTTCACTTTGTTGGCTTCTAAAAAGGACAATCCCCTTTTTCCAGACCTCCCAGAAGAAGAGTTGTCGGCGCTCCAATTGGAAATTCAAAAAAAAAAGTATGGCCTTCAGCGAAACAAATCTCTGGCGAGAAGCCTATTACGTAATAGAAACTTTAATTGATGTGAAAGATTGTAGTGCGCGCGAATTCATCAAAAAGAGAGTAGTGGGTGAAGATTCAGAATTGTTAAATGCCTTTGGTCAATATACGCTTGAGTTTATAGCCGTTCATGTACTAAGTGTCTTATTTAGTCCGCTCGACCAGCGTGCGCGTGTTCGCGCATCCGCCTTGATTGAACACCTAGAGTCAACAATACGTAGGCAGGCATTCTTGATAAGAAGAAATGATGGAGAAAAGAAAAAGAAAGAGAAAGAAGAGGCTGCAGTTGATCAAAGAAAACAAGATCGTATGTTCCCTCTCGGGACCGCCCTACTCCAATTCATGGTTAGTAGAGATGTGATTAGTTTAGAGACAGATCAGGAAGCTCTTCCACCACGTAGAAAAAAGAATAAGAAGGGTGATAAAGAGTGGTATGTACATAAAAAAACATACGTGCAATGCGTATTCGATCCAACCAAGCTCCCACTCAAGCAGAACTTGCCTATGGTGTGCAAACCTCTTTCATGGAGGGGCGTCGGCCGTCAAGTAAAAGACCTGTCCGATCTAGAAGGAGGTTACTTAAGCGGGCGTTATAGTGGTACCGGCTACCGCCTTCTTACGGGTGACATACATCATTTTAAAATACAAATAAAAGATAGCGAGAGTCTGTGCAGAGTAATGAATGTGCTTCAAAACCAGGCATTTCAAATCAACAGCGATGTCTTGAAATATATTGAAGAAAAAGAGACAGAGTTTATTGATAACGGGTATCTCCTACCAAAGTATATTTCTCGTATGAATATAGCAAATCTATATAACGAGATTAGAGACTGCCATCTCGTTGATACAGATACTTTCCAAAAAGTAGGGGGTATTAGCGAATTGACAAATCAGTTAACAAAGCAGGTACAGCGCGCCCGTTATGAGCGGTGTATGCTCACGCTTGCAAAAGCCTACGAGGGTTATAAAATCTATTTGCCTGCCTTTCTCGACTTCAGGGGGAGAATCTACCGCTGCGGGCTCCTGCATTTCCACGAACGTGATCTATCAAGAAGTCTTATTAACTTTGCGTTTAGCAATCCTGGATATTCCGCAAAGAGGGAGGGGGTTGAGGAGGCCCTTTTATACCACTATAAGTCTTACCCCAGCCTGGAGGATGCAAATATAGACTTCAATGAAGTAAGGGCAGAAGCCCAAAAGCAGGGTCGGGATGAATTTCTTCAGATTGCTCGAGAGGCGCGGCACCCCTTTCAGTTCATTGCCGCGGAAATAGCACTGGTTTTAGAGAAATGGGAAGGGTTCCCAGTTACCAAAGACGCGTCCGCGAGCGCTTTCCAGATTATGAGCTACTTTTTGTTGGATGAAGATATGGCGAAGAGCACGAATCTCTTGCCTTCCAAAGATAATAAAATCCAAGATATTTATACGAATATCCTCTCCGAACTCAAAGATTACCTTGTAAGAGAACTTGGTAATAATAGTCTATCACTAATAGTGATTAGGAGGATGGATCGGAAGCTGGTGAAAAGTATTTTCATGCCAATGATTTATGGAAAAACACTCATGAGCACAAGCTCCGATATACATAAAACCTTGTCGCAGCACATCAATTTTAAGGATAGTTACATACTAGCCTCACTTTGCTTTAAGTTCTGGAAGGAGAAATACAAAAGTATGGACAGCCTAACCAGCTTGATCAGGAATATTGGGTGGTTCGCCGCCGCTAGGGGTGTACCTGTTTATTATGGTGTGCCCTACTTTCGTACATCACAAGATTATATGAAGAGTGATGTCGTCAAAATCACTGTTTATGATCGCAATAAAAAAAGGAGACAAATAAGTCTCAGAGTGAATACCGATAATAGAGATCTTAGGAAGACAGAGGTCTCAACCTTCGTCAACTTCATCCATCAGAAGGATGCCTATATTGCGATGCTTGTAGTAGAAAAAATGCTGATAGAGGGAGGACCAATATATACAGTACACGACAACTTTCTAACTACACCTCACTATAGCAGGAAACTCCCTTCTCTTTATGGCGATGCCATTTTGGCATTGGGGCCGCCGCTAGCGATTATAAATGATATGATATACGCAAATTTGGTCAGGAATGCCGAGCGGTCCTCGCCTGCACAAGCAAGCAGATTAGCTCCCTCATTCTCTTATTGTGCCGGCAGGCCTGGGCGAACGAGGTAGGGTTAGATTAGATGGAGGAGGACTGCGAACGTCCGTCCCATGAAGCGCCAGGGAACCATGCATTCCTCCCGGGCTGGGCTCTCGCGTGTCCGGGATCCGATCAGATCTACCAGCGACCGGTTTACGGAACAAGGAGTTAAGCAAGGGCCAGGAGATTGATAAAAGAACCTGGCCGAAGAAGGGTCTATCTTGGGCTTGTGTTCAATTCCGCGGTTGGAAGGATTTCTTTCTGCCATCTGTCTTTCCCTTCTCTCTCTTCTCTTAGCAAAGGTAGGTTCAAGCCAAACTTTTGGCTTGCGGGCTCAGGGACTGCAGTCAGCTGCTTCCCTTGTAGTCGTCAGCTCGTTCTTGACAGATCCGATCGGGTGTTCATAATCTGGAGTAAAAGGATTCGAACCTTTGCATGCCGGTACCAAAAACCGATGCCTTACCACTTGGCTATACTCCATAGGCCTGTTTTGGACGGTAGGAACGGGGAGAGGGGGAAGGGAGAAGCAGGGCTCGAAGAACGAGCCGAGCCGTGCAAGGACGCGGGGATATAGCAAGTAAGCAGCAAGGAGCAAGCAAGGGGTGAGTGCTAACTAAGAAAGCCTAAAGCAAGAGGGGTGAGCGCCCTACTCTACTAGCGCGAAAGCCTAAAGCAAGAAGCAAGGGATGAGCGCACTAGCGCGAAAGCCGTTGCCTTTACTTTAAAGAAGCAAGGGCGCACTAGCGCGAAAGCCGTTGCCTTTACAACAGGGGTGAGCGCACTAGCGCGAAAGCCGTTGCGCCTTAGTGGAGCGCATACGTTTTCTTGCTGGAAAGAGAGGAGCGGAGCAACTCTCTTGACTATATGGAAAGAGAGGCGCTTTTAAGCAGCTTTCCTGTAAGGAAAGGCGCTCCAGCCACTTGACTTTATTATAAAAGGAAAGGAGCGAAAAGTTGGAATTTAATAGTGACAGAAATGGTCATCTGTGCTCCACAGCTACTGGTGTCATCACCCTGCAAAGAGGTGGAACCAACCAAGACTGAACACTAGCCCCATTTTGTAGACGGGTTGGGACCGGCCTTCTATCCCGGTGAACAATGTTCCACTGATTAGGCGGGGACAGGATTCGAACCTGCAATCTTCAGGTCATGAGCCTGATGAGTTGACCAATTCCTCTACCCCGCTTCTTCCCCTTCGATTTCGAACTCCGAAAACCAAGGTTCGACTTGCATGTGTTAAGCATATAGTCTGAGTAGCATGATGTTCACTTCTTAGCGCTTAGGCCACTACCTAAAAGTAAGCTTTTCGCTCTTTTCCTCTTACATAACAACGATGGAGGAGATAGTAAGCACGACTTTCTACGCAACGATTTCTTCTTCTCTTATGATTTATCAAGTTACAGGGGGGAGACCAAAAAAAGGAGAGTAGATTGGCTGGTTTTTCCAGTCAAGTATAGTTGATAATCCCTCGAATATGAATTTGAATAGATTCTCTTTATTATTCTAAATATAGCTTTTTTATCTTCCACCTTATCTCCACAGCTTTGGGCGACCCCTTCCCCTTCCTCTTTTTTTTCCTTTCAAGCATGGACCTTAACTTACCGAACTGGCTTAGTAAAGTAGAAATCCTTAGCTGTCAACTGTTCATAGTCAGCAGTGGAAGAGGGCGTAGCTTTGATTGCTCAAGTTGCCCTCTCATGGTTGAATGTGAAAAAGAATTGCTTTTGTTTAGCAACAGTCTTATAAGGATGATGCTTCCCCTGTGCCTTATCAATAATTAATAAGGAAGACCGGGCTAAAGGTAACTACTTTTTGCTCACCTTCAAAAACAAAGAAAGGCATAGTAGGTAAAAAGGCTATTGGTTGCTTTACTTCCTTACCTCGGGTAGGTTTTAAAAGCTGCTAAGAAGAATAGTTTTCTTTTCTCTTGCGACCTTCCACGCCAAGGAGGGTTGAAGGGATCGATCCCAATAGCCTTTCACGAGGGGAAAGACCCATTCTTTATAGCCGTTACGAAAGCTCCCGAAGAGAAAGAGGTCTTTGCTGCTTGACTGCGTGAACCAGGTCCAGGTCTTGCATTTGGCATTCCCGCTGTTGACGTCCCATCGAGTTAGCTAGTGTTGGGTGAAAGGGATTTAGGAATGAATAGCAGGCAAAGTCCTTGCTAGGAATTCCGGGTAACTTTCTGTATTCCTTAAGGTTAGAGGTGAAGCTTACTTCCTGCGGTAGCCCCTTGGACCTTAGCCTCTTAAGGGTTGGGTTCTAGTGGCGGGCTCTTGGGTCGTCCGGACCCATATCTGGTAAAAGTGGTGGCCTGGTTGTCCCCACACCCCCTTATCATGCGTGTCTGTGGGAGCAGTTTGTGCTAGCGTTTTGGCGCTCGCCTTATGGTTCTCAGTCCTCTTTCCATAGATATGAAGGATGCCTTTTAAAAAGATTTTTTCCCGCATCGGAACAAGACCCACTATACTAGATTTAGCCAATTCGGGTGCGGATGGGGATTCCCCAATGGATTCTACAGATTCGGATTTGGATGCCCCTGCGCATAAACATATGGATAGGGATGCCGATTCAGATGCGGCTAGAAAGGCTCGTTTGAGTGATTCATAAACCCTCGTCGGGATAAACAAGCAAGGGTTTCATCCTCTACTTATGGGAATGTCTTCGATCTGGCTCTTGTTCCCTGTAGGTTTATAGCACGCTAGGCTAGCGTTGAAAGGTATTCTATCTTTCTCTTTTTGTTGTTCGGCTCGATAGAATTGTTTAGAATCCTCTCCTAGCTTCCTCTTTCCATAGATATGAAGACTATAAAACGTCGATCAGAGAGGAGGGTTGTTCTAAGATATAGAAGTAGTTAAGGGCTTGACTAAGTAGTAGATATGGGATTGAGGGGCGCAGGAGTAGGGTTGTACTCTAGAGGTAATGCTATACTCCATTCTTCCTCCCGGCTTCCTTTCTATTCTCACTCTCATCCAACTGATGAATGCAATTGGAGTAGAATCGCTTTCCCTTACTAGGTTTAGGAATCCGTAATTCTTCAAGAAGACGAGATTAACCCGGATCAAAAGAAAGCTTCTTATCGAGAGACAGATTACAGCAAAAATGACTCATGAGGATAGCTGGAAGCAAGGAACATTCTTTTGCGGCTTACCCGTTCTATAAGAGAACGGTTCAACTGCTTAGGCGGTCTGGCGCATTATTCACAGCGCTTTATTTACACTTTATTTAAAGGTGCGTCATCCGGGGTGATAAAAAAGAACCATACCCTCTTGCTCTATAGTCTGGTCCCTGTCCCTTAATCATCAGGCTACCCCCTTAATCATCAAGTTCTTCCCTCCAGATATGTTTGAGGTGGGCGGGAAGGATAGAGCCCAACTTATTATATACGGATACGGATATTCCTTGTCATTCTAATCTTGATATAGTTCCAACAGGCCTATTCTTTGACTCTCCTATAGTGTATAGTATATTCTTTCCATCTTCCTACTAGGATAGATATTCTAACAACAAACTACCTAGCTTAGCTAGTTGGCAGCTCCGCATCGTGAACTGCATCGGAAAGGGCATCCGATCTCTCTTTTATGGGCTCTTTCCCTCGTATCTGACCTATCCGAGTTAGCCCTCCCAAGCGGACAAAGAGGTGGATCATCTGATCTTGAAATAGGTCATCCCGGCTATCCCGATCTTTTATCTGTTCATTTCGTCAGGTATCTTCATCATACGATTCTGAGGATTCTGCTTTTCACATTCATTCTACAGGACCAAAACGAGGCCTTTCCTCGCTAGTTGGAATAAAAACCTCAACAGCAGCCTTCATTGAACCCCTTCTTCCTATCCTTGCTACCTATGAAAGGAGTCCCTCTTTCATTCACTAAAGAAGACGCAGCTGATAGATGGATGAATATACATTTGATGGCCAGTTCTATGAATCAAAATCTCGAGTTGGAGGCATCGCTGGGAAAAAAGCCAATTGATTCGGTTTTCTCGAAATCAACGAGTGGACTTGAAATCATAGATCCATTTTGTGATCCACGCGACTCAGACAAGAATCCTATATCTTACCCACCCAGTGCTGTTCTGATTGAATTTCAAAGATCTCGCTCGCTGTCAAAGCGCATTTTGTGAAGTGTTCTCCTGCCCCTGTCACCTGAGATAAAGTCAACCGGAAACCGTGATCGGAGTCGTGGTTTGAAGATGATGATTTGAAGATTCATTCGACAGAGAAGGGTGTCTTGGTTGCCGATACCGAGGTTGAATGAATCATTCCACCTGGCAACAGCAAAAGTGGAGTTTGGCACAGGTCAAAGGGGAAAGCAAGGAGGAATTCCACTTTGGAAAGGAAAAGGGCAGTTCCAAACGAAGGACCCAGTCTCAAGGGGCAAGCTTCCCGGTGTCCAAGTGTCAAGTCCCGAGGGCTTGTGTCCGCCGAAAGCTTCCTTTTTTCTTTTGACTCTTTCCTTGCAATGAACCGAAAGGTGAGAGGCAGGGCTCGGTCTCAAGGTTGAATTGAAAGTCACTAGTCAGTCCAACTGCACGAGTGAAAGGCGAAAGTCAAGATTACGTGCAACCAGGTGTAACGTGTCAAAGGTCACCGAGTCGTCGTAAAGGGGAATAGGTTGTTTTGCGCATCCAACAACTGAAAGAGTTTGCGGAGAAGGGTTGAGTTGCGTAATAGCAGATTCGTAGGTCAATAAATCGTTGGATTTGAAATCGAACTCTCTACTTTATTTGACAGGGGCGGATAGGAATTGAGACTTTCAATGGTCCGCTCTTCTCTCCTCGTGATCGAAGCTGACCCCAGAAGTTGGGTATTCCTTCTTAAGAGGACACTAACCCTCCCGATCTTGCTAGCCGGGGGCTCAGTCTTTCAAGATTCAATCTTTCCCCTTCCGGTCCCAGGGAATCGCTCTTATAGTAGGAGGTTTACTATGTCCCCAACTTCTCTTTATTAAGAAAGTAGGTTGTCTACTATAATTAGATTAAGATCGTAAAAACAGAAGCTTGTAATATAGCTAGACCAAATGGAGTAAATGGAGTCCGGTAATAACATTATGAAACTGAACCCATATGGCAGAAAGCAGAAGCAGCGGGTACGTCTGTTCGGGTTCATTCATGTCCAATAAACTTCAAACAAAAGGAGATTCGGGTATCAGAGTTGAGCGGACAGGCGACAGGAGGATGGGGGGAAGAGTAAAGACAAGACGAAAGCAAGAGTTCCGGCATCTAACTTTACTAGTTTCATTTCCGTATGATAGTCACCCCTTTCTCACTGCTCCCTTTCTCGGTAAAGCAGAGTGAGCAGCTTCTTTCTTTGCTACTGCTGCCATACCACAAAGAAGTCCAATAGCTGCGCTTACTTCTTCCTTCAACCCTGAAAAGAGCATATGCATCCCGGGATTCTCTCCATCTCAGAAGTGGATTCCCCTGCAAGGGTACTTGAGTACGACTACGGCTATGAAAAGCTTATCGAAAGAGGAGGAAAGAGCGTAAACTCGACTCTAAAAGTTTCAGTTGCCTCCCTCTCTCCGCCCTATAACTGAAAAAAAGGAGCACGGCGAAAAGCCAACCTTCTTTTTTTTTATTCGTTTGACGAGGGAAGACCTTAAGTACTGAATTAATGAAATTACACCTATCTCGCGAAAAAGAGCTGCTCTAGCTTTAGCGCGCACCCTTTCTCCTACTACAGAAAGTGACTCTTTCCGATTCATGTCTGGCCCTTCCTGGGTCTGGATCACAGTATACCGGCGACTTTGTCCTTGAATTCATTCTATTTCATATCCACCGATCCGTGGAAGAGACCAAGGAAGAGTAAGATAGATTTAGGGCCGGCAGGCGGGTCTAGAATAGATTCCCCAACGGGTCCTGACTTTTCAACAACAGAGGCGAAAACTTACTCTTTCAAGTCAAAGTCAAAGTCGGGTAGACTAAGATGGAGTTTATTTTACAGTTGTTCCAGGGATATGGGTATAGAGTGAATTCTATTCACTCTTTATGAAGTGGAGTGCACTCCTTATATCATAAATCAAAAAGTCAGTATGGTGCCCCGGTAGACGCGCAGACCGAGTGAGTTTCCGCCGATCCAGATGTGCCAAAGATTGAGGACTATGAGGGTACGGTGCTATCCTTGTACTTTGTTTGTTGCACATGGCCTAATGTACACTTGCCCCCTTTTTCTCACTCTTTTGGTGGTTTGTCAATTTGAATCTATTTTCTTTATGCTACCGAAAGACGGAAAGGGGAACCGACTCGTTCCTTCCTTGCGGAGGACGAATCAAGGCCTGAAGTTGGTTCGTCGAGCAAGAGGAGAGAAGGATCAACAAGGATTTCATACCCTATGCTAGTTCTTTTTCTCTCTCCCCCAGATATGCCTTTAATAAGTCCTCCACCTATTCTCGTGTGACGACATCTATGATTGTGAAATTCAGGAATGAACAGTTGCAACAATCATCTTCAATTTCTTTTGACAGTTTTAGATTGTGGTGCTTTGTAATCAAGGGCGAGAAGGAAGTTCATGGAAAGGTAGCTCACATACCTTTCCAGGCCTAATTCTTTTTTTTTTTTTTTTTAGCAATCCGTTGGCCCAGGGCTAATTTTATTAATAACGAAAAGAAAAGACCCCAACAGGGCAAGTACAAGCAAGGGGGACTAGGCCTTACCTTACTAAACCTATTGAGGCTAACTAAAATAATCTAGCAAGAATGCAGAAAAAATGAACTGGACAGAATCAAGTATACTATGATCATCACAGAGTTCATAATACACTCTGTGATGATGTTACAAAGGGGCGAAGCACTAATATAGTGAGAAAATAATACAAGACCAAAGATATGCTCGGCTACCTCTGGACTTATAAAATCTTCTAGCTGTTGGGCTTCTTCCTTTTCTTCTTCTAAAAATTCTTGAAACTTGATCATTTCTTCTTAGAATTTATTAGAAAATCTGGTGGTCCTGTGTACTTGGATGGGTCTTTCATTTTCGAAGCATCAAACGTAAATGCTCTCTTCTTTGCTTCTCTCATTGGCATTTGCCTTAGGACAGGCATTTTACCATCCCATCTGCTCATCCTCTTCCTCATCTGGGACTGTATCCTCCTCAACAGGCTCAGCAACCTCTGGTGCATATCGTCGGCGTGCCTCTAATCGCTCATCTGCTTCAGCATCTGACACCTCTTCGAATATGCCGGCCATAGAGTTATAGATTTCATCCATCTCAGCCACAGCTTCATCAAAATCATCACCCCACCTCCTTCTTACTCTACTAGAAGACGGAAGGTTGACACAGGCTCGATTCCAAGTAACCAAACCTTCAACTGGCTGCGATTTCCGAATAGGAGTGTATTCCTTAGCCGTAGGATTTAGAGTGTTCGGATTTTGGTTGGATTTGGGTGTCGGGTGTGAACCCGATTCAGCTGTCGGGTTAGGGGGAAGGCTCGGGTCGGGTCTTGGTAATTCGGGTTGTGGGTCTACCGGGTCAGCAGCAGTACCAACAGCATCTGCAGGAATTTCAGCTGCAATATCAGCAGCAACAGTTGCTGCATCAGTTGTAACAGCAGCAACATTAACATCAGTTGTTTTTTCTGCAGCATCACCAATCGAAACAGCAGCATCACCAATCGAAACAGCAGCATCGACAACTAAATCAGCAGCAGTAGTAACAACAGCAACATCAGCAGCTTCAGTAGCAGAAGCAGCAGTAACTGCAGCAGCCTTTGTAGCAACATCAGCAGCAGATGTTACTCTTCCTCCCAATTTCACAGCAGCATCACCATCAGCAGTTGCAATAGCAACATTTAGATCAGTAGCAGCAGCAACTTCAGTTGCAATATTCTGAATTGAAGCAGCAACAGGTGCAATTCCAGTAGCAGTTGCAGGAACAGCACTCGCAGGTGTGATAACAGCAGTATTAACCTCAGCATCAGTACCACCAGCAGTAACAAACACTGCAGTTGAAACAGCAGTAGTTGAAAACACAGCAGCAGTAGTGTCACCACCTGAATTACCCTTTGAGACAATTTCAGTTACAGCAGTAGCTGCATTAACAGTAGCAGTAGCATAATTTGCAGCAGCAGCAGTAACTTCAGCCACAACAACATTATTTGCTGCCTCAGAATCAGCAAAAACAGGTGCAGCAGCAGCAACATCAGATGAAGCAGCAGCAGTAACCAAAATTGCAGCAACATCAGCTGTAGTAACAGCATCAGCAGCCACAGCATTAACAACACCAGCCATAGCAGTAGCATTACAAGCAGCATTCTCAGCCCCAGCAACAGTTGCAGTATCAATAACAGCAGCTGTGGTAATAACACCAGCAGCAGCAGTCTTAACAGCAGCAGAAGCACCAGCTGCAGCAGCACAAACAGTGGCATCAGCTGCAGAAGGGACAGCAGCAGTAGCAACACCAACAGCTACTATTGCTCCTGCATCTTCACCAATCGCTACAACATCACCATTGCCCTGTCTCCTTTCACTCCAGCAAGAGTATGCGCAGCAAGAAAACGTATGCGCGTTAGCGCAACGGCTTTCGCGCTAGTGCGCTCATCCGTCTTGCGCAACGGCTTTCGCGCTAGTGCGCTCACCCCTGTTTAAAAGGCAACGGCTTTCGCGCTAGCGCACTCAATCGTTGCTTGGTCCGTCCCTTCCCCACTCTTTATTGGTTCGTTTCGTAGGAATAGAGTAGTCAAAGAAAAAGAAAAAGGGTTTGACCATTTCAGGTCGTAGATGGCAGGTCACCTAACAGTGTCTTAGATTTTGTGCCTTGACCTTTCGGGTCTCACTAATCCCAGTTGGAAAAAAAGCAATAGGAATCCGCGCCATTGGTACCATTCCTGCTTCTTTCTCTTGTCCCGGAAAAGAGGTTTCTCACAAAGATTGATTGGAAGACCCATAGCTTGAGAATTCCCCAGTCGTTGTTTGAGCTTTTCCAACTAGCTATGCGCTAAATAAGCCCTCCCTAACCTATAGCAAGAGTAGTGCTACTAAGCGAAGGCGAAGGAGGAAGTTTAGATTGGAACTTTCTCTTGCCTTGTTCTTATGCCTATTGGTGAATCAGATGTTCTTCCCCCAGCCAAGACTGATTAGCGAGAGTTGTCGCATATCCGCTTGAATAAGCTCACTCTTGGTTAGCTATGAACACAGAGTGAAGAATCGCTAAGGCCAATCATTCCTTAGTCTCTCCTATATCCTATTGCTATTCTAGCTGGGATATTCTCTCTATTAAAGCATATAGGAATCAGAGGTAATATCGTATAAGTATAGTATAAAATCATTCCTTTGGTTCCATTCGTTCGCTTACATCGTGGGAAGAAAAGGGGCAATATCAATAGAAGATCCATCTTTCTATTAGTCCATGCGTGCCACGTTCAGCTATAGATGGATGACTTGATTCAATGGAGACTGGATTCCGCCTACCAAGATTTCCAAGAGTTTTCATCCTTATTACTAGAACTGGCTCTAAGAGACCTGCTGTAACCGTTATTGGGGGAACTGCTACCGTAATCCGGACTACATATTCCACTATGCTAGTTATTTAGAACTTAGGAGTTCCTTTTACACGCTACGCTATCCTCCACTCTTCCTATCGTTTGTGCCCCATACCCCCGCACTAAGAGGTCACTTCACTCCCTTTCGAGAGGGATTCACTCAGACTTAGCTATCCATTTCATTTATATGATCAGGACATCGAGCTTATAGAATACAAAGAAGAAAACGTAAGCAATCTCCCTTTTCTTTTTGAAACAGGAAGACATAAAACAAAGCCGGTTCTCCTGATTGAATAGCTCGTCATGCAGCAAGACTAAAGAAGGCTCTGAATGGCCGCTAAATGAAGTCAAAGACTAAGTAAGCTGGTACGTCAGGTCTTGACCTATCATTCTGTTATCGTGCTTTGACAGCTAAAAAATAGCCCTTTTCAACAAGATTGTGAGCAGCTGAAAACAAGAGAGAAAGGAAAATAATGAAGAATCCCAATCCCAGATAGCATAGAGTTCAGTAGATGCTGAATTCTTTCCAAGAAATATATCCCAACCCAAGAGGTGTATGCAGTAAAGATGAAGTAAGTCCCTTCTTTGGCTTTGGGATCTCTCTTTCTTTTCTTTGTTAATAGACTGATCCTTTTCCTTTTCGCATGAAGAATTTGCTCTATTTTCTTTCTTAATAGACTGATCTCTTTCGCATGAAGATCTTCTTGTATTGCGTATATTTCTTTACTTGTTTCGCGATCTTGGCGCGAAAGACTATCACCTATTGAAATATTAATAGGATTTGTATCAACCCATGCGCCCGATTCACTATATACTAATTCCCTCCTGGCCTCAGGCTTCACCCCCATCTTGTATGTTCCCCGTTCCACGTGGACTTCGTTTTTACGCCAATTCACCCGGAAGGGGTTCTCCACCTCTACGTTTTGTATACGAGATGGGTCGGCGTACTGGGACTCATACCAGGCTGTATCGGCCCAAGCTTTAGCGGGACCCTTGTACTTGGCTACAGGATCGCCCCCCCCTTTTGGTTGGTACCAATAGACTTTGGGCGCTAAAAAGAGACCCCTCTCTATTTCGTCTTCTAGCTTCCATTTTCCTATCTCAAAAGGAGAAAGAAGATCGCATGGGAGTGGATGACCAAGCACAACGGAGCACAACTATTAAGGCTCGAGATATGGTAATAACAATCATCTCTCGAGATATGGGGGTAAGGGTATATCCTAGCGTAAGCAGTTATTGCAGCCGATAACTGGACCGCCGCGTTCCTCGCGTAGCGCCATTCGCCCTTTACTAATATAATACGGGTTTGTATTCGTAATGTAGGAAACGAGGTTTCTATTTTCTCTAAGGGGCTCACTGTATATGAACTTCTCACACCTTTGAATCAAAACTCTGAGGCGAGCATCGTCGCAGATCTCGGTAGTAGTGCTTTCAGGGTTTATACCAAATCTCCCGTAGAGAGAGTTCATTAGTATCTTGTAGACGTAGTCCATCGCTACATTCCCTTCTTTCTTCGCCTCTTTCCTCTTCTCCGAGAGAGAGCTAACAAAGCCTTTAAATGGGCTTCCCTCGCCCTTCTCAAAGAGGTATCCACTTATTGGTACTACAGTGTATCCTATTTTTTTGGCATACTTGAGTTCCTCGCTAAAGTATACCCCTACTAACTTCCCTGTCGGGAAGACCAGAGTCCTATCTTCCATTCGATAGGGGAGAAAGGGCCTTTTGAATTTCTCCGTCCTGGGGCAGACCACATATGCCCGTATAAAGCCAAAGAGGCTATCTATGTCTCGCTCACGCAAATCCCCATCCCAGACAGGCCGCCCAGTGGGCATGATGTTTTCCTTCATTACAAAAGGATAAAGCGAGTTTACATCATAGTAGTGTAGCTTCTCACCTACGGGTATATAGGTATCCACATGACCACCGTAGTAACCTTCTCTCATAAACCTGTCCTCATTGGGGTTTGGGATGTAGATGGGCCATTTATCTGGTTCGTAGAACTTCTGACGAAAGAGGTGTAGGGCCAATGCGGGAAGGCTGAGCTCTTTCTCTATGTCAACCTTGAGTTGATCCCAAATTTGCTTTTGCGCTTTTTGGATCACACCGCCAAGGAGAAGGACGTCCTTCCTCAAATAGTCTAGCAACTCCCCCCTCATACTTTCCAGATTCTGGAGAGTCACTTTCTTATGATCAACAAAGCCTTTATGCCCGAGTTCAGGGCATAAATTCTTTGAAAGTGAATCAAGCGTACCCTTTAACATATTTAACGAGTCGCGGAAAGGGAATAGAACTCTCTTCCCTGATTTGACACTGATTTGGTAGATGCGGTTGTTCCGCATTATAGGTCTTACCTCACCCTTCCAATTAGACGTCAGGTGCTTTAGCAAGAAAACCCCATCAAATCTTCCTAAGTTATGGAAGTAAATTGTTAGGGCGGGCCTAAAACCTTTAGCTATATGCTCAATTCTGGACAAAAAGTCCTCAAGCACTTTACTACTCCTTTCATCAAAGGAGTTTATTGTTATGTAGTCCTCACTGAAATAGGTTTCCACCCTATTGTACTTGACAGGCTCCTTAGGGAGAACAAGCATGAGACCCGCTGCATACGGCTTATGCGTGTTCTCCTCGCCGGTTATTAATGTTTCTAGATCAGCTACAACGAAAGCTCTTCGCTCGCCCTTTCTTTCCCAACAAGCAAGGGATGAGCGCACTAGCGCGAAAGCCGTTGCCTTTACTTTAAAGAAGCAAGGGGTGAGCGCACTAGCGCGAAAGCCCTTGCGCCTTAGTGGAGCGCATACGTTTTCTTGCTGCGCTTTAGTTTTCTTGCTGAGGACTTTCTTTCTGCGCTTTAGTTTTCTTGCTGGAAAGAGAGGCGTGGAAGCCACTCGACTTTATTGACTATAAGGAGAGGAGAGACCATTTTCATGAGAGAGGGACGAGCAAGTGACAGATTGGGAAAAAAAATAGGTAGGCCTTCTGAGCGGTCATTTAGGGGCCTTGTTAGCGACCCATCATTCTTCCCTAAGCTGTCTCCGATCGAAGCGAGCAAGAGATAGAGGAATCCTCGCTCATAGATGTGAATTGAAAAAGCAAGCCCGAATTCTTTTTAATTAGGCTCTATAGTCTGGTCCCTGTCCCTGGTAAGGTCTGATTGTTATCCGTAAGTCTTGTTTTGACCGCGGGAAGGTGAACTTTGCAAAAGTGCTTATTTGGTTGGGAAGAATAGGACTTCTGACTCCAAGCCTACCCTACCCGAAATTTGCAGCTATTGATGTAGCCTCTTGTCGATACTACTAGTCTTCTCGCTACCTACTAGAAAAATCCCATCAAGATAGATTGAATCGACGACCTATACTTCAACTAAAGGCACAAGGGCGTAGCGAGCACAGAACAGAGGAAATGCACATGGGTCTCCTTGAATGAAGAACGGAGTCTAGGGTAAAGAAAGAAAGGTAGAGTGGGCACACTTTTCCAGTGCTTGGATTGGCATGGCTGTCCCCCTTTGCTGGTTGAGGCTCGGCCTTTGACTCCGCTTGCCTCTACTTTTCATGTCAAGCGTACAAGTCTAGTTTAGTGGGATTTACTTCTAAAGACAGGAATTCTTTTTCATCTCCCCTGTCAAAGTCGACGTCTTAACCTGACTTCCTGAGCTCAGTTGATTCTTGAAGCAGTAGCTCTGGATCGAGAGCTGGATGCTTACCTTATTATTATGAAATGAAAAGGAGAAAGAGCTTTTTTTATAGATGTTGAGGTGAGTAAGGGGGGGTTTGCTGGCTTGCTGGCTAGCTCGTGCAATCAAGGAAAAAAGCCTTCGCCTTCTTTTTTTTTTTCAAAATGATTAAACCACCTTAGTAAGCTAGCTTTGGTTGCTAAGCAAGCCGGGCACTACGCTAGGACGTGGATCGATCATGACGAGAATGGACTTCTCCGTAATGTAATTACAATGTAATAGAAGAGGCAGAGTCCTGTTCCCCTCCCTTCTCGACCAGACGAAGGAGATATGAATTCCATTTAGGCGGGTCAGGGCTTGGCTTGACCCTGTGTTCTCCCGGGTCGGAGGCGAGAACTTGAAAGTGAATCATTCAGTGGTGGGGTGTTCATAGAACAGAAGGCCTCGCCCAAGGAGTGGCAGATTTGGATGGAGTCTCGCTCATACTCATAGAGGAAGAGTACGCGCGCTAGCGCGCTACGGCTTACGTAGTTGATCGGATCAGATAGCCCTTCCTTCGGGCAAGCAACCAAACCCGGCACATCCAATTCCATTCCGATCAACAACTTGGAGGTATGGCTGAGTGGCTTAAGGCATTGGTTTGCTAAATCGACATACAAGAAGATTGTATCATGGGTTCGAATCCCATTTCCTCCGGTACGGAAATGAAACGGGCGGGCGAAATTACGTGAGAGAAAGAACCTCTTGGTGGAGTCCAGTCCCCCGGAGGACAGAATAGCACTTCTTAGTGACTAGGAGCGGAGAGCCCGTTGCACCTTGTTTTTCTGGCCTATCTTCTTTCTAGTTGCAAGCTCCCTCCGGCAGTCCCTGGACGGCTCTCGGTTCTTGAGCATGTTGGGGGATTAGGCGGCAGTTGAAAGAGCTGCTCGAAAGCTTGACGAAGAGGCGAAAAAAGCCTATCTATTCGATTTTCTTAGTTTAGTAAAGGGCTTTTCCCTTACTAGTCAAGTGATAAGGTAGGGCGCTATTCGATGAAGAAAACAGACTTTAGGAAAGTGGTTCAGGTAGCTCAGCTGGTTAGAGCAAAGGACTGAAAATCCTTGTGTCAGTGGTTCGAATCCACTTCTAAGCAGGCGAAAGGTCCAAACCGTAGCCGGGAGCGAGCCGGATTTCGAAATGAAAGTGAAAGAGTAAGCAAAAAAATGTGAGCGCTCCTGCACTATACGGACGGCTTTTTGGCGGTAGGGTTGGGGTGGCTTGCTTGAGGCAGATTCAAAAAAAAGCGGTTGATTACTCGGATTGGTTCTCGCATCCCTGTGCCCAAAAGGATGGGCGAGTTCGGTTTGAGTGTTCATCGATCGGGTGGATCTATATGCTTCGGGGTGGTGAGACGAGGTGTAGCGCAGTCTGGTCAGCGCATCTGTTTTGGGTACAGAGGGCCATAGGTTCGAATCCTGTCACCTTGATGTGGATATGGTAGCCTTCTCCGTGGTCGCACCGAAAGTTTTTGATAATAGGAGGTTGGTTGAAGATGATGTTACACGGCGTTCAGAACCAGTCTTGAAGTGAATGAATTACAACAAAGAAAAATGCACAATGAATTAGTCGAGGGTGGATGTAATTCAGCTCGAATGAAGTGAGAGGAAGCCATGCCTTTTTTTAAAAGAACCGTAAGCAAGAGACCAAAATAGGGTGATAGCTGACACTCCTGCTACTGCGCTAATCCACGCAATGATATTTGAGGAAGAAGTGTCATAGGGACCCAAGCACAACCTATTCCTCTTCTGCCTTTTGACTCTCTCCTGCTCGTACATTAACTATATCAACTATTTAGTCTTCCCCTCGTTTTATGGTTTATATATCCTCCAAGAGCGCTTATTCCCCTTCATGTGCAGCCTATTCCTCCTAACCCTAAGAAGGCATTGTTGCAACCTATGAATGTCAGGAAAGTGCTAACATGCTAACACCGGTAATGGGTAATGCCGCATCTGAGACCGGAAAAGCAGCTATTTGTCTAATTCTGCCTTCTCTCAGGGCATTCTCCGCTTCTGAAAAAATGGCTAAGAGCGCATTCTCGGATGCTATTAGATAGATGGCAAGTACCTAGCCAGTCCTAGTCCTAAGGCGCAAAAGCAAAACGTATGTTTTCAAGGATAGCGGCTAAGCCATAAAGCTATGAGTATTACAAGGGGAAGTGATCAAGCAAATTCTTTTTTCATAGCCGATTACCTGCCAGATATTTCCAGTTACTTTTTTTTCCAGCTAGTGCCAGGCGAGTCATAATATACTCCTTTTTCCCAGCCAGCGAGTTATCCTCCAGACAGTTTCTTTACAGCCAGTCTAGAATGAGTTTCTAATTCCATTCCCACTAGTGCAAATGGAGCAGGAAAAGCAGGAGTTGTTCAAGCAGAGCAGGATAAAGTGGCTAGGTCAAGCGCAAGGAAGTTTGAAAGCTGGAGTCTTCAAAGTCAGCCTCTTAGAAAGACCTTTTCTTTTTAGCAAGTTCCTTGTCATCTAGAGGGCCAGTGGAAGTACAATCATATAAGATTTGCACCTCCTCCATTCCAATAGATCCTAGTTCCCTTCCGAGGGCAACTGCAATCAATCTCTGAGTCTTTCTAAGCCAGTTCAGTTACTTCTACTTAGGATACATTTCCAGACGATGGAAAAATAGTCTTGACTTTCTCGGGCTAAGACATTGAAGGATAGTGTCCACTCCAGACCTCTCCTGGTGTTTTGTTTATGCACCTTATAATTAGTCCTTGCCATTTCTTACTTAAGGCTCTCCATAGCTATTCTTATCAGTGCTTCTCTTCCTAACCAGCCAACAAGTTAGAGATGTAAAGACGGTTCCTTACCAGGAGTCAATCCCACTAGAATCCCTCTCCTGTAAGGACTAGGGTAATCCCTTTCTGTTAAAAAGTAAGATTTCGAAGATCTATCCTATTGTAAGCCTAGATATTCACCTTACCTGTGAGATTTCCTGCCGAGATAAGACCTTCTTTATATACGAGCGGTCTATGCGAGCTCCCCTTTAACACCGAAGTTCTCTTCAAGGCTGTTTTAGCGTAGCGAACTATTGAATTAGGTTGCATCCATTGGTGAATTTGCCAATCAAGGCGAATTTAAGCTTGTCTGCCAGGTTTTCCCAACTCTGTCGTTGGAAGACAATAGCAGCTTTCCCATGAAGCATGGAGCGAGACGAAATTGGAGGTCCTCAATCCGTTGATTCCGAACCCAGGGCAAGCAAATAGGCACCTTTCCCTAGAGTTCTTTCTCGGGGGCTACTAGTTGCGGCTCTGAAGTTCTCGATTTAACAGAGTTAGATAAGCCAACTCCTACCTTTTCAGAAGTCCGGAGAGCGGTAGCCTAGCCTCTTCACATCCATCCGTCATATGTTTCTTCTAGGGCCACATCCCAGTATATACGAGCAAGACCTGATGGCATGAGATCTTCTTTCCAATAGGTCCCCCTGAGGCCGAAAGAAACTTGCTTTCCTCTGCCGGTAGTAGACTCAAGATAACTCCCGTTCAAGCGAAGAATTGAATTGAGGCGAAGACTAGTATAGTAGAGGAGTTTCTTCCGTTGTCCCAGATCCGTGTATCCTAGAGCCCCAACCTAACCTCGCGGCAAACGAAATCGTTAGTTTGACCGGTCCCGTGGATCTATCATCTGGGTTTGCAAGCGTACCTTTCTCTGGAATAATCTTTCGCTTTAGCCGGCTAATAATGATATCTATTCTATTCTTTCGGCTTTCACCTCTGAAATGGCGGATTGAAATGGGATTTCCCCTCTGAAAGATCCTTGCCCGGGCCAAGCAAATATGCCCTCTTTCCCGGGATCGGGCCCTAGAGCCCAACCGAAGTAATAGAAAATGCGAGAAAGTGGAGGAGATTTCCCCAACTCTGGAACAATCGGTAAAGCTCAACTCTTCCTTAATAAGCTCTACAACAAAACTAAGGACATTAGGAGGACAGATACTGTTACACAAAAGAAAGGCCTAAAAAGGCACCATTTTAACCTATATCACTCACACATGGGGCACGTCAAACTCAAGTTTTCTATTGCTAAGATGCCACCTTAGGGCCGAGCGCAATGGAGGAGCGGAGCCACTTGACTGCTAAGGAAAGGAGCTGAAAGCCACTCGCTTGATTAACCAAGCAAGGGGTGAGTGCGCTAGCGCGAAAGCCTAAAGCAAGAAGCAGCGGATGAGCGCACTAGCGCGAAAGCCGTTGCGCTAACGCGCATACGTTTTCTTGCTGCGCATACGTTTTCTTGCTGCGCTTTAGTTTTCTTGCTGCGCATACTCTTGCTGGAGAGGAGTGTTGACCACTCGACTTTACTATAAACTATAAGGATCAGGAAATTCTTTTTATTGCGTTCCCGGCTCTCGGCTCTCTCTTTCCCTTTATCCCGTGCCTGGGGAATATATGAATGTCTTTCTCCCGGCTTACTACGATTTCCGGGTGGGAAGAAAGTCATTGCCAGCTCTTTGAACGAATACGCTCTTGGGCCGCAGGAAGAGCATCTCTCTCTGTCTATTCAAAGATCCGAGACTGCTAGTGTTGTTGGTGACATTGGTTCCCCGTCCCTACTCTCCTATCTCTCTCACCCTGGTTGGGCTCTGGCTTAGTGTGATTAAACTGTGAATCGAGTCAGGAAAAAGAAGTCCAGCTCCAGGCTTTAAAGAAGAAAGACCTGGCTTCAAGGGAAATGCTTTAGGAAAGAAAGATCCCAAGCTTATGCTGAATTGAGAGTGGACTTGCCTTGGTCTTCTGTGAGTTCCAGAGATTCAGATCAAGGTAGTTCAGTTCTCCGAGGCTAATTCAATTCTTTCTTGCTGTGAAAGAAAGCACTGCTGAAGAGAAAAAGACAATAACTCTATACAATAAGAAGCCGAAGAAGGCGAAGAAAGCGAAAGAAAGAAGGCTACCACGGGCGGAGATCGATCTGGGCCTCCATCAACGTGATGCCACTGCGGGCCCCAGCCGATCTTTCCATTCATTCCTACGAGCCGGCTAAGTCAGACCAAGGTGACTATTCCGGGGTACAATGCCGACTCGCAAAGAGCCATCGGCAAGATTCGTCTGTGTGCCACACATAGGATCTGAAGACTGAGGTCACTTCTTATCTTACGTGATTGACGGTGACACCTCCTAAACTTCCTGTGCTTGGATCCACAGCGTGGTATCTTCCACCCTTCATTAATGCTAAAAATACGTTGATGAGAAGGGGGTATTTGCCGACAAGAAGCCTTTTTTTCATTTAAAGGAGTCTAGTCTGTACGGATGCGCTTACCCCTGCCCCTGATAGTGATGGATGGATATGGATGACGAAAGCCCGCCAGCGAAAGCCGAAGCACAGGTTCGCAGACCTCTCTGAATCCCAAGAAGGGGATTTACGGTCAACGCTATCTCACTCAAAGAGCATGACCCCGTTGACGAATAGAATATCTAAACTGGGGCTGGGGACTTTCATTTGATCGAAGGGCTTCTTTCGCCTTTCAGGTCTTTCTCGCGTCTTGCCGGGCATGACGGAATACAGAGATTCTTTAATTAGTCAATCTTGGTACCGGTTTTTACTGAATCCGCATTCCCGGTCAATCAGATGATTTTGTCTGGTTGAAAGTAGTCAACCGGCTTCTTCACTCAAGCAGCACTCAAACGAAAGAATAAGCAAGAGGAAGGAGTTGTCCATGGGATGGACAACGAAGTGTATCGATCCTCCCCGGCCTCTTCTCTTTTTAGTGGGTGAGGAGCTCTATAGTCCAGGTGCACTTCTTCGTAGAATTCCCAGTATCTCTCGGCGTATCACCAGTATTTCCTTCCGGTGATTCATCGATTGTATCTCTGAGGCCTATCGCCAGTATCTCTTACCTCTTCGGGTCATTCTCCCATTCTTCGATCTCTAGATCGAGTTGCTAGCTTCTTGTCTACCAGTCCTGGATGTAGATTCTCGACGAATCAGCGGTATTTCCTTCGTCATTTGATTTGTTCTCCGATGCCAATCTCTCTCTTGTTACCGAGCTAGAAGCTAATCGAAGCATGATTCAACCAATCAATGTTGTTTTTTCTGATATCAATGCTAGCATCTCTTGTTTGGTGATCTGTACTGAGGTGTTCGCAAGGAGCTATGCCCAAGGGGGAGGGTGTCGAGAGCGAGGATCCATTTTCTGCATCTCGAATGGTTTAGTAACCCGCTCTTGTAGCTCTTGTTCCTATGTTATGAAGCTAGGATTCCTCTTGTTCTTCTCTTGAGCTTGTAAAGGAGCCTCAACCTTGGTATCGACGAATCACCAGTCTTTCTTTTAGGGTATTATCCGCAGGAGATCTGGTGTTGTAGTTTATTGTTAGCTGGGCCTAGGAGCCAACCCCGAAGCCAAGGTCGAACGCAAGCCCGAAGCGAACCCAAGCTTAAGGAGCTCTGAGCCCCAAGCCAGCACTTGCTACTCTCTTGTTGGTGATCGTGTTTGGTAGCTCTCTCTATTTATCCTGGTATCGACATCCCGGTTTTCCACTCGATAGATCCCGCAAATATGCTGCTAATTCGTGGGTGCCTATTCTTCGATCCAAACTGGTGATTCCCTTCTCTAGTCAGGAATGGAGTCAGGGATGCCCAACTCAAGATAAGTCCTAAGGTTCTGTTAAAGTATCCTTAATAGCATCTCTTTCTCTAGAATCCTGGCTTGTAGATCTTTGGCGAATCAACAGGGTTTCTTTCGTAATTAGGTTGTTCTCCGAACCTTGTTTGTTACTGAGCTGGGTAACTCAAACCCTATCCCCTTCCTTTCTTAATAGTAGATAGATGTAGAGCTGGAGACTCCCTCGATAGGGCATCTCAATCTGGCTCTCAATCTATCGTGTAAGGAACGAAGACCATAGGCATAGGGTAATAGCCCCTTACTTGTAATTGAGATAGGGGCTCGTTCGATACAAGTATTTCGTTTCGATCTCCTCCCTCTCTTCTTTCTATAAAGAATTCTCAAAAAAGGAGTCAACCTGTCTAAACTTCTCTACAAAAGTCTTCCCCTCGCTGCTGGTCTTTAAACTTGCAACTGCTATCTAAGTCTAAGACAAGAGATTTTTCTTACCTTACTCTTTAGTTTGATCTTTCGCTAGGAGCCTTAGCAAGAATGGTTGGAACCGGTCTGACCTATGAGACTACTCGAAAGGAGGCTTCCTACCAGCACTAGAGTGGGATAAGTAAACCTTGCCTTAGGTCAATCCCTTCCCCTACTCGGGCAAGCAACAGACCTTTTTTAACAACCTCTTATGATTGATTCACTTCCTCCAGCATTGGCTTCCTTCTTACCTATGATATCCCCAAGAGCTAATTCGATAGCAGTTGCATCGGAGCTAGCTTGGAAAGAGAGGAGGCATCCTTATCTGAGCCGATCGTTAGCCTATTTCTTCTTCTCGAGTGAAGTAGCTTACTCTTGCTCTGTGCGCTAGGGAGCATTTGATATAATTGCTATGCTTAGTTCTCATTTATGTTTGCGCTGTGTGAGTTCTAGCTAGGAAGCAAGCGCCGCAAAGGGTTGACAGGGCAGCTCGGCTGGTAAAAAAGGAGATGGTACCGAAGCGGGAGGCTCGTAGACGCTACTAGTGCAATGACTAGTCTAATCTCTTTTCTCTACGTGAACTTTTTCTTATGTAAACCCGGTGTGTTATCTAAGTCTTTTAACTAGTCCAATGGAAATCTCCTCTATTGCAGCAAAAGTAAAAAAAAGGGTACTCGCGCTGCAGCTTGCTTGCCTAAAATAAAAATCCTTACTAGCCGAAGTAAGGGACTTTCTTACTGGAAGCATACATAACGGACAAGGACTTATAAGACTATTCTTAGCCTGTTATTCAAGAATCTTTCCTCAGAATGGATGATGAATGGAAGCGAGATTGGATTGACGTATAGAAACTACAACTACAGATTTGATCCCTTTCTCTTAGGGAATCTCGACTAGACGAGGGAGATATAAAGGTAACGTTGACGCTACGAAAAAGAAAGTCATTGCATAAGTAATGAATGAGCTAATTTCTTATTAGAAGCCTATTTGACTAGACAGGTCTCCTTTACCGGGGGGTTCCCACAGAGAAGTCTTGCTCCGGCTTGCCAAAAGCGTTTAATATTGAGAATGTTGGATGTATTACACACTGGTGGAATTGCGTTAGTAATAAGGCTTTTAACTAGCTTAGTGAATCGATTAAAACTAGTAAATATAGTATGTTTTTGTTGGCAGTGAGTAAATCTTTGATTCAGAGTCAGCGTATAGGCCGACAAAAAATGCTTTCCCGTTCAGAAATCTGAATCCTATCTGTGGGGCCTCCCCTTCATGTCTACGTGAGGACTGAAGAACGAGTGAATCTTGTTTTAGGGTTTATGCTCATTGCCGATCATGTGGTCAGTTTCCCCGCTTTCGATTCCGACCAAGATTGACTTATTATTCCTCCTCGTCCATTAGTTCAGTTCCTTAGTTCAATCAGTCCCTTCCTCAAAACCTATTTCCGCAAGTGCCACTGCTCTTATTCCACAATATGGGATTGTTGGTTTCACATGCCACCCCTTTCATATAAAAAAATGGAATTGCAATCTCCATTCTACAGCTGCTCTGATGTCTCGCCTGCCTGCTTGGTTATAGGGCTGGCTATAAGTGAGCAGGGCTTTTGAAAATAGAGAGGTAGAGCAGCTAGGAGCTAAATATTAGAAAAGCGCCCTCTCTTTTCTTCGGGAAATCGAGTTCGCTGGGCTGGTTCCCTGTCCACGATATGTAACGAAAAGATTGATTGGTTTACCGCATTCATGAAAGCACTTGCCTCTCTGGTGGTCCTTTACCTTTTTCAAAAGTATATAGAAATGGTAGGCACTGGGAGTGAGTGAACTACCCGGGGAGAAAGGGGCAACCTCTCTATAGAAGGGAAGGGAAAGGGTTATCCGCTCATAATGATTGTAGAGTCTCTCGGGGTTGGAGGTCACATAGTAGTCACATCAAGTCCTCCCCCTCTTACTCAGAATAGCTAGCGAGAGGAATACTACTGATTATCTATGAAAGAAGGCTTTGTTGAATGAAAAAAATATTATCTTCAGGATAGAGAGCCCCCCGCCTGCCTTTTCAGATACGAGTGAGTGAGCGCTTTTTCTGCTATGAATGAATGACCTCTCCATTTATTTTCAAGCTTGCTCTTCAAACCGGCCTCTCGCTCTCCTCTATGAAAAGGTTCTTCCGTAATCACTCTCAATAAGACATCCATTCCCCTTTCAAATGAAGAGAGAACTAGACTTTTCTCTTCATCATTGAAATCCGCCATTCAATCGCAGTGCGGTGCTCTCAAAAAGCTCAATCCTCTAAGGCTGAAACGAATAGATCAGGAATTCGACCTGGGATCCGCCCGTTCCGATCCTTGCCTACTAAACAGTTGCACCCCTGGATATGTATGTTGGGAGAACCCCATGATCCTTCCGTGTGGAAGGTGCGGAGCGAAGGCGAAGACGAATACTAAAAAGCGGTTCATGGGGACCCCAAAAAAAGGGGATAGAGAGCGCGGAACGGGCTTTCCAAGCATAAAACAATCCCTACCTATACATTCCATGGCAACAGACAGAAGGCAGTTTTCTCGTTGTTCTTAACCCCAGGCACATTTCCGTTCCCAATAATCTCCATGAAAAAACTTATCTATGATCTGCTTATTTCCAAGTACGTATCATCCGCTGCGTTATCCGCCGTCTCTGCGGCCGCCAAAAGCCTACCCTCTCTCGGATATTGAGTGGGTTGACCGGGGAAGAGATCCGGACGAACCTTCCAACAAGCAGAATAGAAGTTGACCACAAGGCCATCTCTGTGGGAGGCTGCTACCCATAAGGCCATCTCGGGCATGGGAAAGAAAGGCGGCGGACAACCGACTTAACTGGAGAGCCTAAACGGCATTGAGGATGAGTCCACCGGTCGACAAACGGCTTCTATCTACAGGTGCTTTCATTATGGATCGGTCGACTTGTCACGATTGATTGCTCACACACAATTAGGTTAGGCAGGCTTGGGGAGGTGATCTGAATCGCTATCGATACGATGCGGGGCTGATTTGCTGACCGTAACGAACTTGACTCTGCCCCTGAAAAAAAAAGGGCGGGAAGACCTTTGACCTGGGCTGGGGAGGGATTGGGGTCGCTTTTCTTTAGGACTTTAGTCCGTAACAAGGCTCGAAGACCTCCGGCTGGATTTGAAATGGATCAGGTAGGGCATCCGTTTACGACGTGGGTGGGATTAGCAGTTTTCTCTATTTTCTTCAATGGTAGGAAATAGGCATCAGCGGGGGTATATGGGAGGAAACCAGTCTGCAGTAATTCAAATTGCTCCTTCGGATCACTAAGTAAAATCTTGACTCACACATACCGCGGTGTATTGTTGTCAACTCACATAGTCGCACCTACCAGCAACAAGACGACTACTCCCTGCACGCCACTAAACGGCGCTATTTAACGCTTGGGTTCGCCCAATACAAGAACTACAGCCCAACCTAGCTTAAGGCTAAAGCCGTGGACTACACCCCCGTGAGAGCCCTCTATTTGACTAACATACTCCCTTTTGATCTCCCCCATACCTTCATATCAAAGCTGGGAATGATTGACTTTCGGATTAAAATAATAGCGCATAATGAATGGAGCAGTACTCCTTCCCATTTCTTCTTTTATGATCTTATCTACTTGAAATGCTTACCTGTAAGTGCGGAGAAGGTACCCAGGGGACCAAACGAAAGGGCACTGAAAGGTCTTCAATTAAAGCTTCGCCAGTACTTGAAAGACTCGAAAGACCTACTTGATGAGTTTCCTTATGAGTGAGTTCGTAGGTGCCTTTAAGTCGAGTGTAGCGAAGGGATTCTCCTAAGAGAAGCTTTAGCCCTTGAACCTGAAACGACTTTTATGAGCTGTCTCAGTAGTGACCGACTTTATTTTCTTAGCTGTATGATTAGTGGCTTAGCTGTTAGCTGTCTAAAAGCAACCCTATTAAAACAAAAAAATCCCTTTTGAAAATAAACCACTAATCCGCCTTAGGTACTCTTTGTTGTCCGTGTAAGGCGGAGGGAATGAAGGGACCTGCAGGAGGCTGAAAAGCCGTAGTGCGCTAGCGAGTTAGCGCAACAACTTAGTGTCTTGTTTTCTTCGCAGCTTTTTTTTTACATAAGGTCCGCAGGAAAGCGGTTGCTAAGGCTTGTAGCTTGCTTCTGTCCTTAGTCAATTTAGGACTGAAGCTGTTCTGACTGCCGTATCTTTTTTGAACCGAATACCTTCCTCTGCCATCTCTGGTCTCTCTCTTTTTGAGAGAAGATTTTCTACCCCGCCTGCCTATGAAGAACTTCAAGTCTATCGGGAAAGGATGTGGTGGTAACCCCCGCAGCTTTGTCTAGAACCGGGCGTCCAGCCGTGTAGGAAGACACTCACCCTAGCCACTATAGCGACCCCACCCCCAACTCTAGCTGAGAAGCACCCTCCACCCACTTCCATTTTTCCGTGTGCCCAAAAGCCCTTAGCCCGGTTTTTGAGACCCTTTCTGATTCCCTCACCCAATCTCATGAGAAGCAAGCCCAGCAGGCCCTGCCTTAACCTGTCCTCAGACAGCCAGCCCTCACCAGGCTGCTGGCATTGCTAAATGCTCCGCCACGAAGCAAGCTTTCCCGAATACGACAGATGCGGAAGTGGCTAAAGAAGTCGGAGGAAGAAAGTAGTTGGACAACTGTATACACGAGGGTACATTAGTATTCTGGGAATTGGCAACATTGAAAGAAAGGGTAAGGGGTAGGAATAAACTTTTTTAGGTCTTGCTCTACTAAAGTAGTCGGCCTAACCTTCGGTTCCCGTAACCAAGTTTTTCTTTCTCACTCCTTATGTACTTTTTGACTTTTTCTGAAGTGTGGGGCAAACGGCGCCCTCTACTTCTAACTAAAGGCGAACAGCCGGCATTGCAAGCAAATAGAAAGCCCCCGCCCGTTTGAGCCGGAAAGCGTACCGGCTGTTTGAGTCGCGAAAGGGCCGCTTGCAACATATTATTTATATAATAATAATAGATAGATAATATTATATATCTATCTATAAACAAAAAGAAAAAACGAAAATCTTTTTTGGAGAAAATTCTTCATTCCTGGGAAGAGGAAGAAGCAGATAGGACAAAGGCCTTCTCTTTCCGTCCGCTCTTCCCGAAGTGAGCGAATTGCATGTAGAGATCCGTAGGGGCTTATAGTTTAATTGGTTGAAACGTACCGCTCATAACGGTGATATTGTAGGTTCGAGCCCTACTAAGCCTACCACCCCCTTCTCTTCACCTGATACAAGGCAGTCGAAGTACCCGCCACCCTGCAGATCTCAATGACGCGACGGGAACCACACTGCTGCCGCTGCCCTTCGGGCACGCCTCCTATGCTTATCACTCACCTACGCTCTTGCAGCATGCCCCCTTCGGGCAATACGGTGTAATACGCGAAGCAGCTGAGCCATAGCTCTTCGATCGCTATATTCTTGCGATAGCGAAGGCGTGGTTCATCCTCTAAGAGAGAGTAGATGCGAAGGTTCGGATCGAAGATCTTCGCGAGACAGCCCCCGGGCACCATAGCATGTCGGGAATAAGGGGGACATAGTGAACGTAACCACTCCCTTGGTTGGGGGCTGTGACTCCCCTATCCTTTCCATTTTTGGATTCCTTTATTATCACTGTTGGAATATTTTGGTTGACGACTTGGTCAGGGCGGTTCACAATTTCTTTGCTGAAGGCGCTGTTAAGCCCTGACGTTTGAATTCCAATTTCATTGCCCTTATTCCGAAAGTCTAAAGTCCTTCTTTCACCAATTCCGACCTACCTTTATTTATGGGATATTTGAAGGAGAGCTTTGTAAATCTCCAAAATTCTCTCTAGCTCGAAGAATTCGTTTGATTCTCCCTATAAAAATAGTGAAGGAAAAAGGGGCGCTTTTGTTAAAGGACTAAGTAGAGAAGATCTCCTTGGCTCACGAGGTGGCTTTAAGTGATAGGGGATTTGAACCTAAAGACAACATAGGAGGGAGGGGGGTCAAAAGAAAGTCAGGATATGGCAAAAGCATCTTTTTGGATCGAATGGGCTTTTGTGAGAAATGGCGGAATTTGATACATGGATGTTTATGTAATGAAGACTTTGGAGTGCTTGTGGATGGTGTGCCACATGGGTACTTTCCAGCTTCTCGAGGGCTGCGACAAGGGTTCCAAACCTAGCCTGTTGATTTTTGCTGAAGAAGTGCTAAGCCGGGACTTGGTATCATTGAAAATGATAACATCTTACCATGCTTCGAGATCGTGCCCAGCACTCTCCTACTTTCTCTTTGATAACGATGTTCTAATATTATATAATAGCCATAAACGGAATCTTAAGAAGCAGAAAATCTTTCTGGAAAGAAGTAAGAAGCTGATTGTAATGTTGTAATGGCCAAAAGGTCAATTTCGATAAGAGCCAGTGCTTCCTCTCGAACAGAGCTCCTCGCAGAAATTCCAGATCATTGAAGAGGAATCAAAAATGCTTGTTTTCCTATCAAGTACCTGGATGTTTTCTTGTCCCTCAAGAGAATAAAGAGAGAACCTTCCTCTACTGGAGAAAATGAAAAAGAGAATCTCAGATTGGAAAAGCAAATTGTTGTCCGTAGGAGGTCGACTAAGGCTTATTAAACATGTAAGCGTCTGCCTATGCACATGTACAAGTTTTTTCCTGAATTAGCCGGCCCACACTTCAGCTACTAATAATGGGATAAGACCTTACTACTATATAGGATATGTTACCCTCTCTCCAGTGAGTGCAGTGAAGGACTCTCGCCTCACCCGCCCGTTTGACTTATGGCATCATCGACTTGCTTTTCAATCAAAGCGATTTCATAACCATAAAGAAAGACCTCTCTTTCGGGATCAGTCCCGTCCCTAGATGTAGTAGTCAATCAGCGGGACATTCAAAGAAGCTATGCACCTTCACTGAATGTTAATGAAAGAAAGCCCTTGAATCCTAATCTCATCTACTGAAAAGGGGGGGCCGGGCGTAGCACGTTCTTTTTTGGGACACATAGGCTATTACAGACGCATCAAAAATTTGCGAAGCGCGGAATCCCAGAATGGAATCATTGCAGAAGAAAGGTATAAGGCTTGGGAACCGGAACAGGATTAAGCCTTTAAGCATGCAGATGAGTGTTTGCTGTCAGCCCCAATCCTTCGGTTTCCGGATTGGAATAAGGAGTTCCATGTTCATACTGACGCATCACTCTATGCCATTGGATGTATGTTGGCGCAAGAAGGGCCGCTTGATCACTCCATCTACTTTTAAAGTATACGACTTTCCGCTTGGGAATTATACAACCACCGAACCTTCTTTATCATGATTCGACCCATACCTCAGACCTAAGATCGAGCACCAGAGCTGCTCATAACAACGTACCAAAAAGAAGAATGCGAGAAGTTCATATTCTCCAGATTCGACTATAAACCAGGTAGTGAGGATGAAAAAAAGCATAAGCTACCTCGTTCGTGCTCCCGTCTTTCCCGCTGCCATCTTCGGTGGATGCGCCCCTTCACTTAAAGTAAAGGCGGCCAAACCAACCCCTTTAGATTGAATAGGCCAACCT